TTTATTCAATTTCTAATTGGCCTTTGGATACAAATCGTGAGAATGTATATTCTTCCTCAAATATGCTATTGAGAGGTAAAGGATTAAACCTTTTTAAGAAATAAAGTTTTTGATCGGAATATGAAAAAAAAAACTGAGAGACCCCTTAACTATTTAAGTTTTTGATAGAACGAATCACACTTTTACCACTAAACTATACCCGCTACATATTTATTATTGTATATGAGTATATGAATGGACCATTTGTCGAACAAAAGAGTGAGGCGCAATCAAGATAGCACCAGAATCATGAAAATTCTAGCGTTGACGCTTCGTCCCAGGGGGACTTAAGTAGGCGAAGAGCAGAAAGCTTACTTAAATAACATAAAAAAAAGTTATAGTTATATTATACTTTTCTTTTCGTTTGATACGAAGTCATTACTGACAGTCCCGGTCTGAAAGAATCATTGAAGCTGGATCATAGAAAGGATGAAATCTGCATACATGGTTCTTTTTTTTTCAACTTCTCTTTCAACTGCCAGATCTTACTTATGAATTAAGAATTCGGGTCAATTGGATCTCAATTGTTCAAATAAAGCTTGTCTCTTGAACAAATAAATGAGTTATATTATAACTACGTTTATAAATATGTGTGTTTAATATTTAGATATTTTATTTCATTTTTAATTTTAATTTTTTTTATTGTTTAATATATGTACATATATATGTACATAATAAATATATAATATAATATGTTTTGTTTTTTATTCCAGTTTCTTTTTCCAGTAAGTAAGAAATTGATAAAAATAAAATAAAAAAATATATTAAAAAAATATATTAATTTAATATTAAATATATTAATTTAATATTAATAATATTAATATTAATTAATGATATTAATATTAAGATATTAAGTATTAATATAATATTAAGTATTAATAATAAGAAATGACACTTCAACAAGTATTTTTGATTGATATCAAATCATTATTAAATCATTTTATCTATGGAAATACTGGCCGGGCCAGGCCAGTACTTAAACCAAGCCGGGGGAATAAACCTTTCGTACAAAATAAAAGAAGTAGGGTATTTTTCTATTGGGGATATCCGTTTCGAATCATTATCTAAATTGAATTCCTGATCAAATTTCTTCTTAAAATTTTTTCTTTTCTTATATTTTCTTATTATATATATATATATATTTATCCTAATATTACTTTATTATATTATATATTGTTAATTATTTATATATTGTTAATTATATATTGTTAATATTGTTACTTTTTTTTATTCTTTTTTTCTTTATAGTATTTCCTTTATAATATATTTTATATTTCCTTTATAATATATTTTATTTTTATAATATATATTATAAATAATAAATATTAATATTATAAATATACATATATTTATATAAATATATATATATTTATAATAAATAATATATAATAAATAAAAGAATATAAAATAATAAATAAAAGAATATAAAAAAGAATATAAAAAATAGATAAAATAAATAAAAAAGGAAAACGAAGGTTTTTATCAATCTTTACTTCACGTGTCACATCACATAAAAAACTTTCCATTTTAAAATGGGGATGCGGAGAGATGGCTGAGTGGACTAAAGCGGCGGATTGCTAATCCGTTGTACGAGTTTTTCGTACCGAGGGTTCGAATCCCTCTCTCTCCGCTTCTTCTGATTACTTGAGACTTTCGAATTCGAAGGAATTTCGATCCCTTGATTTTATCATAGGTAAATGTATGGAATACATAAAATCATAAGAAAAAATTTAGAAAAAGCAGGAAAAACAAAAAATATCTTTTTTTTATTCCTCACGTCCAGGATTACGCCCTGGATCATTAGATAAAAATCCGAAGATGAAGAGAGAAATAAAGAATATCACTACTGTATAAACGAATAGTTTGAGAGTAAGCATTACACAATCTCCAAGATCTTTTTTTTTTAAGGGAATAGATTACTTATTTTTTACCACATACACTATTTTGTTTTGACATGACACCCCCCAAAAAATGAAGTGTTTTTTGAAAAGAAAGTCATTTTCACGAATTTCTTTGGAATAAGATTTTGATTCCTTCGTTATCAAAAATTTCTTGTCATATGATTAGGTATTGTAGGCAACCTAATAAAATCTTTGCTCACTGTAAGGTCAGAACGAGGAAATAAGCTGATCAAAATTCATCGCCGCGGTTATTCAATATACAAGAATTTCTATTTTTGAATCGAGGGTTCATAATGTAAGACTTATCTGGTCTTATCAATTTTTCGAATTTTTATTTATCGAATAAATCATGAATTTAGCAGAGTATTAAATCATCTAAAACTTACAGCAGCTTGCCAAACAAAGGCTAAGAGAAAAAAAAGTACAGGTATGACAGGCATAACATCTACGATTGGATTTAAAAAGGCATAAGCTTCGGGCAATTTGGCGAAGAAAAAACTACTCGAATAAAAGACAGAATTAAGACAGATACAGATTAAACTAAAGATATTAAGCATAACAAAATTTCGTTCTTGTAGATTAGATAATTTTATTCTGATTGAGTTTTTTTTATAAGGGAAAAAAAAGACAAGTCAAAAAATCTTTCTTTTTCTTCGAACTCTCCCAAATAAAAATCCTTCCTTCCATTCTCAAATGAGAATACAAGGAATTCCATTTTCATACAATATCTTAACTGAATTCCGTGTAATGATCAATGAATTTTTTTGATTCTATATCTACATGTGTTGAATCCTAGCAAAAATATATCCCCAATGTATTTATTTTATTGGGTTGGGATTGACGAATAACCAATACCAATATTAATGTTTATTAGTGTCGAATAGAAATTCGAAATGGGGCGTGGCCAAGCGGTAAGGCAGCGGGTTTTGGTCCCGTTACTCGGAGGTTCGAATCCTTCCGTCCCAGATCGTTTCCATCAGAAACGAAAGATGGGATCACATTGTATCCCACATGAAACATAAAATTGTTAACGAGAACAATCTTTTGTTCTGAATTCTAAGAATGATTCTTAGAATCATATTTTTTCTTTCATTTGGTTTCTCACAAACGTAATCAAGTGTCAAATGTGGGTGGAAATAAATATCTTTTTTTTTTATTCAAAAAAGAAATTCTGGGTTTATCATTCACATTCAGGATCACATTCAGGATATGCTCGTACTACTTAATATTCATTTTAAAGTTAGTTACTTATGAAAACTTTATGTCCCATATCTATGAAATGTCAATTCTCACATGAAGCATTCTGAATCGAAATGTGAATGAAAGAAAGGCCTCTTTATTCCCTTACCAAGGGTAAAATAAAAAAGCCTAAAGTAAATAAATGGGGTATCCCAATTCCACAGTCTATGTGGAGACTAAAGAGTAGGGAGTTTTTGGTACTAATTTCATCACTGGTCTTAAAACTTCTAAAGCTGGTGTGGGAAAAAATAGTAAAAACGAATTGATCCGGACCCCATTTTTTTGTATTTTATCTGGTTCATCTTATATCTTATCCGGTTCAAATGAATAATTGTAAATCAATGTAATGTAGCGATTGGGGGGAAATTCGTATATTGCATCTACTTGACTTTATGGAATTGATGGAAAAGAAAAATTCTTGAACCTGAAGTAAAACAAAATCTGTATTGTATAAAATCAAAAAGTTTTATTAATAATTGATTTTTTTCCGGGATTGCAAATCTATTAATATTAAAGGTTCTTCTTTTGAGGTTTATAGTTTATTTGTTCGAGAAAAATGGATCCTTCATGATTGATCGTCCCGAACAATTTTTTTAAGATGTAAAAAAGTCTTAAGCAAACTTATTTATTCGTCTTTTTTAGAAATATGTTTCATTTATATGATAGAATATAGAGTTAAATAAATTGGATCCTTGCTGAGCCTTCCCCGGATAAATACTTATCCATCCATAGATAGATAGATAGAAAGTATGTACTATTATATACCGGTATACACACACCGGTTGAGCCAACGACTATTCATGATTCCATATTGAATCAATTACATACCGGTTTGAAATAAAATTAGAGGAATGTTATGGTAAAACTTCGTTTGAAACGATGTGGTAGAAAGCAACGTGCGACTTGAAGGACATGATCGGCTGTGGATTCTTACATCCACCATTTTCTATAGGAATGAAGATGTTCTTGGCTCGACATAGTTTGTTCTGCTCTGTTAGGAACCTAATTTGTGTTAGGTTGTAAGTAAATAGTACATGATGGAGCTCGAGCAGAAAGGATTGATTCCTTTATCAGGGGGAAGAATCTAGGGTTAGTAACTATCAATAAGTTAGACCAACTTTGTAAGTATATCCTCAATATATAAATCGAAAGGTTAAAAAAATCGAAAAATAAAAGAAGTTTGAAAAATAAAAAGTAAAATTTTTCAGAATTGGTCAAACTATTTCGATCAAAAGTGTATCACAAGGGAATCCACCGTTCATATTCTATTTCTATAGTATAGAAAAAGATAACAAAAAACAAAAAGATATGTTGCTGCTCTTTTGAAAGGAGTAAGGATCACCGAAGTAATGTCTAAACCCAATGATTTCACAAAGCAAAGATAATGGATTCCGGAACAAGTAAACACTATTTTCAATTGTCTCAACAATTGAATCAGAATGAGGAATAAAAATAGATTTGAGATGAGACAAACAAAAGAGGTTAGAGACGGCTCAATAAATGTCTAAGGGTTTCCCTTCGAACTCTGTCAGAATTATCCAACTTGAGTTATGAGTACGAATGAGATTTCTTTTTTTCTGTAAGGAAGAATAAAAAAACGACTCAAATCATAGTCTAATTCATGATTTTATGGATCCATTTGTCATTATATACATATACAGAAATTTAGAATCCTTTTTTCTCGAGCCGTATGAGGAGAAAACCTCCCATACGTTTCTAGGGGGGGCATTGTTTATTTACATCTATTCCAATGAGCCATCTACCGAATCGTTGCAATTGATGTTCGATCCCGAAGAGAAGGAAGAGATCTTAGAAAAGTAGGTTTTTACGATCCGATAATGAATCAAACTTATTTAAATGTTCCTGTTATTCTATATTTCCTTGAAAAAGGTGCTCAACCTACGAGAACTGTTTGTGATATTTTAAGGAAGGCAGAATTATTTCAAGAAAGAACTTCGATTCGAGTTAATTAAAGTAAAAAAAACAAAATTAATAAATAAAAAAGGGGGGTAACTAGTATCTATCTTTGTGTAATTATTTACACACAATTTGCCTTTTTCTTGCTGTATTCATACTTAATTTACTTTTTTTCTTGTTTTGTTCGTTGCGGGAATCCACCAACAAACAAGGGGTTAATCTTGCTTATTGTACCTCTATTGATTGAATAAACCCGAGATTTTTTCTTTACTTTACATCTTTCGTATTTTTTTCATCCAAATTTCTTATTTATGTTTATGTTGTGCCAATCCAACACAAGTCCTTATTTGATTTACTTAAATTTGTTTTCTTAACATTGGATCCATATTGACAATGGTGCATCGAAGAAATATAATTCGATCGTAGATAAATAGATCCGTTTATCTCCACCCCATATTGGTTTTTTCTTTCCTTCACTTCAGTGAAATGATGGGTTTGCTCTGCCGGATTTACTGGCATACAAGATGTATTTTCTTAACGAAAAAGAAAAGAAAATTGATAAAAAAAATGGTGGTTTGTCACAATTTTGACATCTCTATTGGGAATCGGTTGTTGTTTAATTCGATCTGTCCATTTTGGTATTTTGGTGTTTTTAATTGATCAACAAAAACAAATCTTTCTTTTCGATTTGTTCTAGTTCAATGTTTTGACGGGGTCGTGCAGTGCAATTCAATTGATTTTTTTATTTTGACCGTATTTACATATATATCCTATTTATATTCGGGTTGCTAACTCAACGGTAGAGTACTCGGCTTTTAAGTGCGACTATGATCTTTTACACATTTGGATGAAGCAACAGATTCGTCCAGACTATTGGTAGAGTCTATAAGACCACGACTGATCCTCAAAGGTAATGAATGGAAAAAACAGCATGTCGTAATAAAATATTATAATTTTTTTATTTAATATTTAATTAAATATTATTTAATTAAAGTAGAACTTTGAGTTTATCCTTACCGGATCGTTACAAATTTTTTTTTGGAAGTGAAAAAAAAAATTCACATTTACAGTTGGGTCTAGTGAATAAATGGATAGAGCCCTATGGCTCTAATTCTGGTGAAATAAAAAGCAACGAGCTTTTGTTCTTAATTTGAATGATTACCCGATCTAATTAGACGTTAAAGATAGATTAGTGCCTGATGCGGGAAAGGGTGGGTTCTTCTGTGAGTGGACCATTGATTTTCTTTCTTTTTTTTTTTTTAATGAATCCTAATTATTCTTTATTATGGATTGGAGACGGATGTGTAGAAGAAACAGTATACTGATAAAGAGAATTTATTCCAAAGTCAAAAGAGCGATCGAGTTGCAAAAATAAAGGATTTTTTGACCCTCTTGTAATTATAACGAACATAAACCAATTGGATAGAAAAGGAGAGGAAAAAGATCTGTTGATTGGACTCCCCTGTTTCCTTTGTTTGCGGGATATATATATTTTTCTTACTGTAATTATATACATAATACATACCCCGTTCTGACCATATTGCACTATGTATCATTTGATAACCTAAAAAATGAAATAGGTCCCGCCTCTGGTTCAAGTAGAAATGTAAATGGAAGAATTACAAGGATATTTAGAAAAAGATAGATCTTGGCAACAACACTTTCTATATCCGCTTCTCTTTAAGGAGTATTTTTACCCATTTGCTCATGATCGTGGTTTAAATGGTTCGATTTTTTACGAATCCACGGAAATTTTTGGTTATGACAATAAATCTAGTTCATTACTTGTGAAACGCTCAATTATTCGAATGTATCAACAGAATTATTTGATTTATTCGGTTAATGATTCTAACCAAAATCGATTCGTTGGGCACAACAATTTTTTTTATTTTCATTTTTATTCTCAGATGATATTGGAAGGTTTTGCAGTTATTGTGGAAATTCCATTCTTGCTGCGATTAGTATCCTCCCTCGAAGAAAAAAAAATACCAAAATCTCAGAATTTGAATTTACGATCTATTCATTCAATATTTCCCTTTTTGGAGGACAAATTATCGCATTTAAATTATGTGTCAGATATACTAATACCTTATCCCATCCATCTGAAAATCTTGGTTCAAATCCTTCAATTCTGGATCCGAGATGTTCCTTCTTTACATTTATTGCGATTCTTTCTTCACGAATATCATAATTGGAATAGTCTTATTACTCCGAATAATTCTATTTTTCTTTTTTCAAAAGAAAATAAAAGACTATTTCGGTTCCCATATAATTCTTATGTATCTGAATGCGAATTTGTATTAGCTTTTCTTCGTAAACAATCTTCTTATTTACGATTAACATCTTCTGGAGCTTTTCTTGAGCGAACACATTTCTATGGAAAAATAGAACATCTTGTAGTAGT